ACATTAGAAGTATATTGATTGTTCCCCAATAACCGAATACTTTTTTCTGTAAATACTGCATATTTGATTCCATCCATAAATCCATTTTCTTCCCTATGAGTTCCAGTATCGATAAGAATTCTAGTTCTTACTGTTCATATGTTATGGTATGAATATACCATACCAATTCGGTATGTATGGATGATGAGATTCCATTGATACAGAGCCAATTCCAATAGACTTATTGAACGTTCCCATTGGCGTGCATCCAGCAGGAATTGAACCTACGAATTTGCCAATTATGAGTTGGGCGCTTTAACCATTCAGCCATGGATGCTTAACAGGGCTCGTCGTACATCGTGAATAACCAAATTCCAATTGAAATGAAATCTTTAGGAGGAATCAATGAAAATCTTTAGGAGGAATCAATGAAACGACATCAATTCAAATCCTGGATCTTCGAATTGAGAGAGATATTGAGAGAGATCAAGAATTCTCACTATTTCTTAGATTCATGGATCAAATTCGATTCAGTGGGATCTTTCACTCCCATTTTTTTCCACCAAGAACGTTTTATGAAACTCTTTGACCCCCGAATTTGGAGTATCCTACTTTCACGTGATTCACAGGGTTCAACAAGCAATCGATATTTCACGATCAAAGGTGTAGTACTGCTTGTAGTAGTGGTCCTTATATCTCGTATTAACAATCGAAAGATGGTCGAAAGAAAAAATCTCTATTTGATGGGGCTTCTTCCTATACCTATGAATTCCATCGGACCCAGAAATGAGACATTGGAAGAATCTTTTTGGTCTTCCAATATCAATAGGTTGATTGTTTCGCTCCTGTATCTTCCAAAAGGGAAAAAGATTTCTGAGAGTTGTTTCATGGATCCGCAAGAGAGTACTTGGGTTCTCCCAATAAATAAAAAGCGTATCATGCCTGAATCGAACCGGGGTTCGCGGTGGTGGAGGAACCGGATCGGAAAAAAGAGGGATTCTAGTTGTAAGATAGCTAATGAAACCATAGCTGGAATTGAGATCTCATTCAAAGAGAAAGATAGCAAATATCTGGAGTTTCTTTTTTTATCCTATACGGATGATCCGATCCGCAAGGACCATGATTGGGAATTGTTTGATCGTCTTTCTCCGAGGAAGAAGCGAAACATAATCAACTTGAATTCGGGACAGCTATTCGAAATCTTAGGGAAAGACTTGATTTGTTATCTCATGTCTGCTTTTCGTGAAAAAAGACCAATTGAAGGGGGGGGTTTCTTCAAACAACAAGGAGCTGAGGCAACTATTCAATCAAATGATATTGAGCATGTTTCCCATCTCTTCTCGAGAAACAAGTGGGGTATTTCTTTGCAAAATTGTGCTCAATTTCATATGTGGCAATTCCGCCAAGATCTCTTCGTTAGTTGGGGGAAGAATCAGCACGAATCGGATTTTTTGAGGAACGTATCGAGAGAGAATTGGATTTGGTTAGACAATAATGTGTGGTTGGTAAACAAGGATCGGTTTTTTAGCAGGGTACGGAATGTATTGTCAAATATTCAATATGATTCCACAAGATCTATTTTCGTTCAAGTAACGGATTCTAGCCAATCGAAAGGATCTTCTGATCAATCCAGAGATCATTTCGATTCCATTAGAAATGAGGATTCAGAATATCACACATTGATCGATCAAACAGAGATTCAACAACTAAAAGAAAGATCGATTCTTTGGGATCCTTCCTTTCTTCAAACGGAACGAACAGAGATAGAATCAGATCGATTCCCGAAATGCCTTTTTGGATCTTCCTCAATGTCCCGGCTATTCACGAAACGTGAGAAGCAGATGAATAATCATCTGCTTCCGAAAGAAATCGAAGAATTTCTTGGAAATCCTACAAGATCAATTCGTTCTTTTTTCTCTGACAGATGGTCAGAACTTCATCTGGGTTCGAATCCTACTGAGAGGTCCACTAGAGATCAGAAATTTTTGAAGAAAAAACAAGATGTTTCTTTTGTCCCTTCCAGGCGATCGGAAAATAAAGAAATGGTTGATATATTCAAGATAATTACGTATTTACAAAATACCGTCTCAATTCATCCTATTTCATCAGATACGGGATGTGATATGGTTCCGAAGGATGAACCAGATATGGACAGTTCCAATAAGATTTCATTCTTGAACAAAAATCGATTTTTGGATTTATTTCATCTATTCCATGACCGGAACAAAGGGGGATACACGTTACACCACGATTTTGAATCAGAAGAGAGATTTCAAGAAATGGCGGATCTATTCACTTTATCAATAACCGAGCCGGATCTGGTGTATCATAGGGGATTTGCCTTTTCTATTGATTCCTACGGGTTGGATCAAAAAAAATTCTTGAATGAGGTCTCCAGAGATGAATCGAAAAAGAAATCTTTATTGGTTCTACCTCCTCTTTTTTATGAGGAGAATGAATCTTTTTATCGAAGGATCAGAAAAAAATCGGTCCGGATCTACTGCGGGAATGATTTGGAAGA